TTTTGCTAGAATAGGTAATAATGAGATCACTGTTTTAGTAAATGATGCGGAAAAAGGTAGTGATATTGATCTACAAGAAGCTCAGCAAACTCTTCAAATAGCAGAAGAAAATTTGAGAAAAGCTGAAGGAAAGAGACAAATAATTGAGGCAAATCTAGCTCTCCGACGAGCTAGGACAAGAGTAGAGGCTCTCAATGTGATTTCATAACTAGTTGGTGCGTTCGAATAATCAAAAGAAGTTCTGTTTCGAAACCCTATTTTGATTGGATTCTCTCGAGTGAATCCAATCAAGCAGAATCCTATTTTAAGACAACACAATTCAAAAATGAAATAGAACTAAATCTAAATAAAAATACAAAATCAATAAAAGAGGGTGGGGCAAAAAACTTATTAGATACCATTGACTCCGGTATCTAATAAGTTCTACCTACTATTGGATTTGAACCAATGACTCCCGCCGTATGAAAGCAATACTCTACCACTGAGTTAAGTAGGCCATTTATCATCCCAAAGAGAACCAAATAGAACCCATCCCCTCGATGGATTATAAATATCATATTAGTTATAAGCAATAATAATCTAAGCACTACCACTCAAAAATTTATGATGTTGGATCATAGAATATTCATCTTGACAAGAAATTAGATACATGATAAAATATGCATCACAAGCACTAAGGGCTATAGCTCAGTTGGTAGAGCACCTCGTTTACACGCGCGCCAATGTTTTTCAGGGGAGTCGATCATACAATCAAAAAAATTGATCTTATTGAGAAATCGATGTCTTACTCCATAACTTTGAGGGAACAATAGCCTGACAAATGGTTCGGTCCGATTTGGGTGCCCATTTAGGTACCAAACAGACCCCATCATTGATTTGAGGTATTGATAAGGTGAATACCAGTACATTCAATGCTAGGCATAATGAGTATAAGGTCCTCAAAAAATCTCTTTTCGTCCTATGAACTTTAAGGTGTATGAAGTTTCATATTTGATTTTTTAAGCCGAACGATAGAGACTTCATTTAACTAAAAATGATCTAGGCCAGAGGCAGACCTACGTCAAGATAACCCCACCCTTTGAAACACTTTGGTAGTGCTCCTGGATCAGAATCCCAAATAATGAATCAGAGCACATGGAGCCATCTCCTTATCTTATTTTTATGTCAAGAAAAAATATGGTGGATTAGCTGCTATTTCTATCAGTTAATGAAAGAGCCCAATGCAAAAAAAATGCATGTTGGGTCTTTGAAACAGTTCCGATCATTTTGATAATAAAAAGTTTGATCTGTTTTACCGAGAAGGTCTACGGTTCGAGTCCGTATAGCCCTAGAGTCCTCTAAAATAAAATGAAAATTGGAAATACAAAATTGTATAATTTTCATTTCTTCATTCTTGTTTGTTGCTTTGACCGGTTGGTTCATCGAAACCTAATTTTTCCTAGAAACTCATCACTCACAGGAATCGTTTAAAACAGAAAAAACTGAAAGAAAAGCGCATTTCAGGGGATCGAATCGATACTTTTCCAATCGTGGATAAACAAATCAGCCTCTCGTCATTAATCTTCGAAGGGAAATTCCCTATGAATTTTCCTGTCCACAATCAAGGGGTTAAGTTAGTGAGACTCCTTTTCTTTGGTATACGTTAATGAATTTAAGAAGTCAAAATAGCACGGTGAAAAACTGCAAAGAGTTATTCACATAGATCTAGGGAATAATCTGATATATTTGTGGACAAGCTAAAGTTTGTTGAAAAACGAATCTCTTTGGTAAGTTTCATTGTCAACAACGTAAAATAAGCTTTTTCTTCGTATACCTTACCTAGACCTAGCTAAGTACAACAAAAGAAAAAGGGGATGGTCTTCTTTTTCTGTATTCAATCAAGAGAAAACCCCACCCAGATTCTACTAAACGGAATATACCAACACTAAGATTAAGATATTCGAAATCCTGAGAGGGAAATACCTATCCATTCTCTTACATTTGAATACTTGTTATATTCTAAATCACTAAGAAAAAAAAAACGACAAAAAGACCTCCAGATTCTTTTCCTAAAAAAATCGAAATCTATAAATTTTTATAAAAAAAAATTGAAATAATCAAAAGAATAATAAGTTCGAAATTCTTAAACACCAAACCAAACAATAATTCTATTTATTTTATTTATTTTTGATTTCGAAGTCGCTTTCTTTAGCAAGAATCCTAGGTGAAAACAAGAGAATTTGTCTAAGCCTAATAGTTAGAGTTATACTAACTAAAGAAATTCAAGAAAATCGAAATAAATATAAAATCTAAATTAAGTAGACTGGAAGTAGACTGGAAATAGGATCCCAGTCGAGTCCGTCGATAAATCGTGAAATGAGAGATACCCCGCAATAAACAAAGGAAACTGGATGGTTTGGTCAAAATGAATTCTTGTTTTGACTAAACAGTTATGGATCACTTTACAACTTCAATTCGAATCGACCAATCCGGTATATTTTCCACGTTCATAGGAGTGCGT